TCTGTAGACCCCATTGAATTTCATTCAGAGGAGGAACCCTATAAAGATCGTATTGATTCTTATCAAAAAAAGACAGGGTTAACTGAGGCTGTTCAAACAGGCATAGGCCAATTAAACGGTATTCCCATAGCAATTGGAGTTATGGATTTTCAGTTCATGGGGGGGAGTATGGGATCCGTAGTAGGCGAGAAAATAACCCGTTTGATCGAATATGCTACTAATAGATTCCTACCCGTTATTATAGTGTGTGCCTCTGGAGGAGCGCGCATGCAAGAAGGAAGTTTGAGTTTGATGCAAATGGCTAAAATATCTTCCGCTTTATATAATTATCAATCAAATAAAAAGTTATTATATGTATCAATCCTTACATCTCCTACAACCGGTGGAGTGACTGCCAGTTTTGGTATGTTAGGAGATATCATTATTGCCGAACCTAATGCCTACATTGCATTTGCGGGTAAACGAGTAATTGAACAAACATTGAATAAGACAGTACCTGATGGTTCACAAGCGGCTGAGTATTTATTCCATAAAGGTTTATTCGACCTAATCGTACCACGTAATCCTTTAAAAGGTGTTCTGAGCGAGTTATTTCAACTTCATGGTTTCTTTCCCGTGAATCAAAATTCAATCAAATAAAGCATTAAAATAAAATTTGGTTAGTTTTTTGTAGCGAATAAATTTCGTATTTAGTTTCTCGTAATCAAAGTAAAAAAATGGAGTCTTACTTGAGAGCATAGGGTCGGGTATAAAAGATCAAAAATTTTGGATAATTACTTTGATTCTTCTTTTTTTCCAGATCTATTTTATGTTTATCTCCATTCATGATTAGTGATGGGGAAGACTCTATCAACAGGGTAAAAGTGTTAATTCCCTGAAATGAAATTAGGAAAAAAACGAATGTTCCCTTCTTACCGTTAACGTATTTTTTATAGATATTGAATAATTAAAATATAGAATAAAATTCGCATTTTTACTAGGAATCCGTCGTGAATCGAGTTCGTTAGAATCCTTTGTGAACTTGTAAAAAACTCTTTTGTTCTGTAATTAGAAGATAAAGACAAAAGAACACTAAATATATAAAGGTGAATAGGTACATTTATTTAGTTCTATATTTCTTGTACCTACTATTATATACTTATAATCGATATACTTATTATAAGATATCTTTCAAATTTATAACAGGTACAAATATTAAATCGAGGTATCTAGTCTATGGCAACTTTCAACTTCCCCTCTTTTTTTGTGCCTTTAGTAGGCCTAGTATTTCCGGCAATTGCAATGGCTTCTTTATCTATTCATGTTCAAAAAAACAAGATTGTTTAGATCCGATAGGACAAAATCTCTTGAATTTTTTCAAGAATTTGACTTAGAGTATAATCCAAATATCTATTTATTGGAATATGGGACAATATGTGGCTTTTTTCAAATACAAGCAAAAAAGTTTTTTGGGAAAATATATAATATATAAGGAAATTTCAAAATAGATCCGCAGAGGTCTGAAATGGAAAGTCAATATATCTCTAGTATATAATATATATATTATATACTATAAATATTGGGATCATATGACGGGGTTGTTATTTTTTTTTTTTTTCAAATTGATTCTATGAATTATTCTTACTGATTCATAGAATCATAGTGCTAGTTGATGAAAGTTACTTTGGGAATAAAAAAAGAAAGTCAAATTCATTTTGGTTATTTTAGAAATTCTAATAAAATGCAACTGGATCTAGTATGAACTGGCGATCAGAACGTATATGGATAGAACTTATAACGGGGTCTCGAAAAACGAGTAATTTCTTCTGGGCCTGTATCCTTTTTTTAGGTTCACTAGGATTCCTATTGGTTGGAACTTCTAGTTATCTTGGTTGGAATCTGATATCCGTATTTCCGTCTCAGCAAATCATTTTTTTTCCACAAGGGCTCGTGATGTCTTTCTATGGAATTGCGGGTCTGTTCATTAGCTCCTATTTGTGGTGCACAATTTGGTGGAATGTCGGTAGTGGTTATGATCAATTCGATAGAAAAGAAGGAATAGTTTGTATTTTTCGTTGGGGATTCCCTGGAAGAAATCGTCGCATTTTCCTTCAATTCCTTATGAGAGATATCCAGTCGATTAGAATCGAAGCTAAAGAGGGTCTTTATCCTCGTCATGTACTTTATGTGGAAATAAAAGGTCAGGGGGCCCTTCCGCTGACTCGTACTGACGAGAATTTGACTCCGCGAGAAATTGAACAAAAAGCTGCTGAATTGGCCTATTTCTTGCGCGTACCAATTGAAGTATTTTGAAATGAACTGAAAGAATGGATGTTTTCTCAGCATTGGGGAAGGAACTCATGTTTCATAAAAATACCAGATTGGGTTTGGATAGAGTCGAACAATGAAGTGGTTTCATTAACAATTCAAAATGACAAAAAAGAAAACATTCAACCCCCTTCCATATTTTGCATCTATAGTATTTTTGCCCTGGTGGGTCTCTTTCTCATTTAATAAAAGC